AACTCGCCGAAGTATTTCCGAGCAGAAGCGGACCGTTGATATTTGTTTGATTCGAAGTGGGGTGGGGTTTTTCTGTAAATCCTCGTATCTAGGATTTAAGGAAATATTCTAGAAATATTCTAATGTCTAATGGTAGACGGGTTATCAAGACTTCGGGATTCCACTAATCACTAATCGCTGTACTACTAATCTAGTGCCGAATGGCTGGACCGCCAATTGGATTGGAGAGCCTGGATAGGAAATAAAATTGAATTCCAATAGTGGTGGGGGGACAGAAGATACTTTATATACATATACGACATATACGACGGACTCCAAAAAACTTCTCAGTCCTCAGGTATCCAATCAATATTTGATTGGATGGATAATTCACTTTGAATTTAAATTATAGTAAAGGGGCAAAAGAAAAAGAGAAACTATTTCTTTTCGGCAACCCCAATAGACTTCTACAGTCTCCCTATTCTTTCACAGAGAAAAACGGAAAGGGTACAAATTCTATCAAATGGGATTTTAGATAAGGATTATCCGCTTTTTTGACTTATTTAGTTTTACTTATGAGGATCAACAAAACTTATTATTCCTATGCGTTCCATTAGGAGCATTTCCCCGAGATGTTACTATGTATTTTGCTTATGCTTCATTTTTCCTGATTGCAAATCATGATATACGAATTTTTATTTGGACTATAAATATAAAAAATAAGTGGATTTTGTGAATTGGTTTATCAATAGTGTTCGATCAGAATCCCCTTTTGACTCTGCGCCCCCGATTCCACTATACTATTATTAGTGAGGAATGATGGAATAACTCCTTCATAGTTATAGAAATAAGGGGACATAATTCACATGGATATAGTAAGTCTCGCTTGGGCTGCTTTAATGGTAGTCTTTACATTTTCCCTTTCGCTCGTAGTGTGGGGAAGAAGTGGACTCTAGGGGTATTACTAATTGAGTTGGGGAATCAAACTGTATCAACTGTTTTATAGATCGGTCTGCAACGGGTTTTTAACTATTTCAAACGAAAATAAAAAGATCTTCATTTTGAATTCCATTGGATTCGGATGAAGTAATGTATTATATGAACCATACTCTTCAATTAAAGAGATATTTCTCCTATCTTTGTATTTCGTAAAGTTTGTATTTCGTAAAGGGATCTAAATGATAGGAAATTTAGTCCAATCCAAATCCAATTTTTCCTAAATTTTTTATTTCAATCGAGGAGCTCTTACCAGGCTTCTAGATGGATACTAAGGAAGACCCGACCTTTTTATTATTATTTTATTTGTTTCCCTGTTTACTGTTCAAAGAATTCAAAGAAGAAGTCGTTTTGTTAAGTGTATACGCACTTTCTATGAGAAAGTGCATAAACATAGCCGTTGTCTAACGAGATAATATAGAGAGGAGGATCTTCCCTCAGGCGAGTGGCATATCGCACATTTACCGACTGCTTTCTAATTTTATAAATTTTATTTAGGCTTTATCGACTCACATTTCATATCATGGTTCTAGGCGTTAACTGAAGGTTTACTCTTCCTTTTCGAACTCCGAGAAGTGCCCACGAAACTCCTGTTGATGGTTCAATCAATTACTTCTTCGGAAGGTTTACTAATAATTTTTTTATTATTTATTAATAGAAATGCCTATCGTTTTTCCTTTATTGATTTATTTCTTTTGACAGATACAGATATTTTTATTGAACACCAGAAAAAATCTAGTAACTAGTAATTAGAACCCTAAGACATAAGAATAAGAGTAAAATTATTATTTCAGATTGATCGAACCAAATAGGTGTAGCAAATAAATGGAATTGGGTGCTATGTCAATTCCATATATGGAATTGATATCCACATACATATATAATATATACATATATAATATTGTATATTAAGTATATTAATATAGATTTAATAGATTTAGCCTCTACCTTTATTCTAGAGTACAGCTTTATACACTACAATAATACCAATAGATCATATGGTCGAAAGATTCATCTATTTCTTTCTACCATACGATCTAGCTCTGCGGATTCTAGTCCGCTTATTTCATTTAAGACGCAAAAATTGGAATCCTTTTCATTTTATTTCGTCAATTTTTGATAAGAACTCAGAAGTAAAGTTTAATTCAAATTTCAAATTAATCATTTTGACTGATTGTTTTTACGTAAATGATAAGTAGAAAGGCGGTAGGAACTAGAATGAATAGTGCAGTAGCAACAAATGCAAGAATATTTACTTCCATAATCTAATCTTTTTTTGACTTCGCAATAACTCGGGATTTAGTCCCATAGAGATGATAAACCTTTCACTTGTAAATTCAATGAATTAATTCCCTCTTAATCTCGCTGGTTTTGAATCGGATGAATATCATGAATAACAATATCTGAGCTGTCAAATCAATTTCTCGTCGAAAATGGAATAGTATAACATAGGAAGTTTTTTTATCCATACCGACCCAGCTTGTATTCCGGACCCAATCCCAAATTCCTTTATTCCTTTATTTATCGTCTGTTTCCATTCTTTTTTTCTATAATCTACTCTATGTACAAAGATGGACAAAATGTACCAAGATCTCATGAAGTATGCCCTTCCACTTCCATTAGTCGCAATCAAAACAAGAAAGAAACTAATATTGCTAAGAGGATCTCTGTCTTTTACCCCCTTCCGTAGATTATTAGCACTGGGTATATATCAAATATCAAAGGCTCAGTGTGCAATTTTGAATGCAATCCATTTTTGAATTAGTAATTGAGGTTATATAAAACCAGGGCCATAAAGAGAAATTGTTTAATCTAGAAAAGTATTCTAATTCTCTTTCTCTTAGGGGAATCTTGTTAAATTCATTTTTGATTGTGAATTCCATTTGTGTATGTGTGCCCCTCTCAAAAAAAAAAAAAAGAATATAGTATTCTATTCCACGGATCGGGAACAATCGAAAAAAAGGGATCCGGCATTTCTTGGAATGCTTACTATAATGCTACCGAAAATTATATTAATCCGCCCATCTCCTACCACAAAGAAAAGAAAAAGGGATCTTTCTTTTGGGGGGGAATGCAATTCTGCCCCTGGCCCCCTTTCGAATTGATTGATGTATTTAGTGGATCCGTCGGGACTGACGGGGCTCGAACCCGCAGCTTCCGCCTTGACAGGGCGGTGCTCTGACCAATTGAACTACAATCCCAGAGAAATAAGGGATCTAGCAGAAATTTGGATTCTTTATCTCCGTATCGAGTATTTTTAAGGGGCGCGGGGATTATACGTGGCAGATTGGGGAATTTTTGGGCCGAGCTGGATTTGAACCAGCGTAGGCATATTGCCAACGAATTTACAGTCCGTCCCCATTAACCGCTCGGGCATCGACCCAGGAGGATTGCTTGTAAGACTATTGGGAATTCGTGATCAACTTGCTTTCCTAGTCCCCTACTCCCACCCCCAGGGGAAGTCGAATCCCCGCCGCCTCCTTGAAAGAGAGATGTCCTGAACCGCTAGACGATGGGGGCCCATTTGTCTAACCGTCATGATACTATAATCAGAGAGGTCCTGAACGCTAGACGGTGGGGGCCCATTTGTCCAACCGTCATGATACTATGATCATAGTATCAATAGTTTTTTTAAATTGTCAATGTATGGAGGAATCTTTCCGCTTTTCCTAATTTCGGATAACTTGTTGATTCGTCATTTATATTCATGAATCTCATTAGAATGGGCATTCTCTACTCTATCTCTATCTCTATATCTAAAACTATATATAAAATAGAAATATAGATATAGAAAAAATATAGATATATACTAGATATATAAAAAAAATCTAAATCTAGTATCGAAATCTATATCTATTTCGTCTAATATAAAAAAGTGTAAATAATACTAATACTCTCATACTCTAATACTAAAGTAACAAAGTATAGGGTTTTCGGGGAGTCTCCTGGTCCAAAACAAAAAAGGGGGGGTAAGTTCCACTTCTTTCGATTTCATTCTTCCATTCATTGATTCATTTTTTGTTAAGATGAGATAAGAATATCTCACAATAAAAGAAAAAGAAGGAAATTAACAAACAGTAAGCGTGATGAAAAAATTCTACCTGCCTTGGCCCCTAAAAAAATTCAAAGCATTTTAGAGAATTTCTTGATCACAGGACTTGATGAAATACCTTGAAATTTATGCCGAATTGGTAGGTGTACGTGTAAGTGAACTTTATTGTGATGGAAATCAATTCATTCAATGAAAGAAAAGGAATTAGGTTCGGTCTTGAAACAATTCATTATTAGACTTGCTGGGTAAATCTTTTTTTTTTTTTGAATAAAAAGCCACTAGCAAGTATGAGTCTACCATATGTACTTATGTATATATATGTATATATACTGTATATATACATATCTATATACATAGAGATTGTATATGGATATATATACACTATCCACATAGTAACCCATTCAAGAATTCAATCAAATAGGCCCTTTTAACTCAGCGGTAGAGTAACGCCATGGTAAGGCGTAAGTCATCGGTTCAAATCCGATAAGGGGCTTCCAAAAAACTCCGGTCGGAAGAATAGAGATATTTTGAATACTTGGAATAAAAACGGGAGAATACATTATTTAATAGAGTATTTTTATAAGTATAAAAGTTCAATAAATTCAATTTGAATTATTATGAATAATGATAAGTTACCTCTTGAATGATGAAATTGAATTATGAAACCGCATATTCCTATTTTCCATTCTACCAATCAAATCCATTGGAAAGAATAGAAATCAACAAAACAAAAAGTAAGTGGACCTGGCCTATTGAATAATGACTCTATCCGCTATTCTGATATTCAAATTCGATAGAGATGAAATTTGAACGGTTGGTCTTTTTTTATTTCATTTTTTGACTTCGAAAGAATTTGTCGCTATTTCCGATTTAATCTCCTTGTTCCTAGATTTTCGATATATAGGAATAAAAAATTATTCCCTTACTCTCCATAGAAGGGTTTATTGCAAGTCACAACATAAAAGGCATTTAC